GATGTTGTAATATAGCACTGGTTTTACGAGTGATGGTGATGAAACGAATGTTGGTAATACTATAATTTGGTGGAGAAAAATTTTCGATCACGTGTGCAATACTAAAATATCATGATCAAGATTTGGGTTATGATTTTGGAGCAAGAGGAGGTTGGACATCCCCTCTCGAGGTTTTCCTGTTTCGGGGTTTGCAGGAATATAAGTATCTCGGGACTTTAAAGGGGGTAGGGGGTTTGAGCGAGAGGGATTTAAAGAGAGGGGCGACTTATAAGCATGTAGTATATGCTCTTGGGATAAATTAATGCAATTTATCCGTTATATTTTTTCCACCTGCCCTATCCCTTTTTATTTCCAGATTTTTGGCAACCTTGTTTATTTTTTCCGGGGGCCCTTTGCTGTGCCCAAAGGAAGGAAAAAAAAAAAAGGAACCAGCTGCCCCGGTGGAGTGAACGCCCGGCTTGGGGGGTAACGAGTCGTATGGTTTCCACCATTAACCTATGTAAGCGTCGATGAAAGTGCGAGGTTTAATAAATGTTTGGACCTGAAGTAGGAGCCAAATGCCAGGAATAATTCACCTTTTAGGTAGCTACCCCCCCGATAAGTGTTCCTGACCATCATGAGCCGTTGGCCTTAAGCTATGGACTTGTAGGTAGGCTCTTACTACATTAAAATGGTTTATTTGTCTATTAGTGGAGGTCCTGGTATATCTTGACTTATGAGTTTTGAGTTAGGTCTTAAATTTCGCCAGCATTCATTCATTGAAAGGTAAATTTAAATGAATGGTTTATGCTTACCTTAGGCTATATGAAGCGGTACTGTGGTTTAAATACGAAAATGGTGATAATACATAATAATGTCTTACTAACCTTAATAATGTGTATTAAAGGCATACATATGAGGGTATTCCATATATGCATTCAGAAAATAGTTTAATGAAAGGACATTGGCTTTGGGAGCCGACGGTGGGAGTTTAAGTCTCCTTTTTCTGAGCAAAAGGGAGGAGTTTAACCTCCGACCGCCGGCTTACAAGACTGGTGCTCTAACACTGAGCTACTGGTGCAGGATCATTTGAGTATCTTATTTTCTGCCCAACCCGCTGCGGGGACGAGGATCAGAAAGATAAGGAAGTAGATGATGGATGCCACCTGACCAATGACGATGTAGGGGGGTTCCACGGGTATTCCTCCGATTCATGTGAGGATCGTCATGTCTGCCACCAAGGCTCAGAAGAGCAGCTGGCTGAGGGGCCGAAAAGTGAGCCCTCGTTGTTTTGAGGTGTGTAGGAGTGGGACCAGTATTAGGATTAGAATTGAGGACAGCAGGGCTAGTACGCCCCCCAGTTTGTTTGGGATAGATCGAAGAATGGCGTAAGCAAATAAAAAATACCACTCGGGTTTAATGTGGGGGGGCGTAACTAAGGGGTTTGCGGGAGTGAAGTTGTCTGGGTCTCCCAGTAAATTTGGGGAGAAAAGGGCTAGTAAGGTTAGAGCAATGAGGAGGGCTGCGAAGCCTAGCAGGTCCTTATAGGAGAAGTACGGATGAAAGGAGACTTTGTCGGCGTCTGAGTTTAGCCCTGCGGGGTTATTTGAGCCTGTCTCGTGGAGGAAGAGGAGGTGGATAAGAGTGGCTGCTGCTACGATAAAGGGGAGTAGGAAGTGGAAGGCGAAGAATCGGGTGAGGGTGGCATTGTCAACTGAAAACCCCCCTCAAATTCATTGTACTAGCTCTCCTCCCACATAAGGTACTGCTGATATTAAATTAGTGATTACTGTGGCGCCCCAGAAGGACATTTGGCCCCAAGGTAAAACGTAACCGACGAAGGCGGTGGCTATGACAAGGAGTAGAAGGACTACGCCAATATTCCAGGTTTCTTTGTAGAGGTAGGAGCCATAATAAAGCCCTCGCGCAATGTGGAGGTAAAGACAGATAAAGAAGAAGGATGCACCGTTGGCATGCATGTTGCGGATAAGTCAGCCATAATTTACGTCACGGCAAATATGGGCCACTGAGGAGAATGCGGTGGCAATATCAGAGGTGTAGTGCATGGCTAGGAAGAGGCCTGTAAGGATTTGGGCAAGTAAACACAATCCTAGAAGGGAGCCGAAGTTTCATCAGACTGAGATGTTTGAGGGGGCGGGGAGGTCGACGAAGGCGTCGTTGGCAATTTTAAGTAGGGGGTGGGTTTTGCGTAGGTTGGCCATTTAAGGGTTTTTATAGTTGAATTACAACGGTGGTTTTTCAAATCATTAGTCCTGGTTGAAGCCCTGGTGAAAATTATGACTTATTTAATGTCTGTGTTGTTACTTGGGCTAGTGTTGGGTCTTGTTGCGGTGGCTTCAAATCCTTCCCCTTATTTTGCCGCGCTAGGTTTGGTGGTTGTGGCGGGGGTGGGTTGTGGGGTCTTAATTAGTTACGGGGGCCCTTTTTTGTCTTTAGTCCTGTTTTTAATTTATTTGGGGGGGATGTTGGTTGTGTTTGCATACTCGGCGGCTTTAGCCGCTGAGCCTTACCCGGAGAGTTGAGGTAGTTGGTCGGTTGCAGTCTATGGGGCGTCTTACGGCGGAGCTGTGATTTTGGTGTCTTTGCTTTCTTGCGGGGGGTGGTCGGAGTATTCGTGGGTGCCAGTGGATGAATTGTCGGAGCTGTCAGTGTTTCGAGGGGACATATCAGGAGTGGCCACTATATATTCGTGGGGGGGCTGAATGTTGATTATTAGTGCTTGGGTGCTTTTATTGACTTTGTTTATTGTGTTAGAGTTAACACGGGGTCTTAGTCGGGGGGCCCTTCGCGTGGTTTAGAGAAGTGCCGATAGAACAAGGGCCAGGGTTAGAGCGAAGAATATAAGGAAGGTTTTAATTGCTCCTTTTTGGGCGTTACTTGTTGAGGTAATGAGGGGCAGGTTTAGGGTAGAGGAGGCTTTAGGTCCCACTTTTTCTAATCACGCGAGATCAATGGTTTGTGAAGCGATGTTTTGTCCTAGGACTAGGGAGAGAGTAGGCGGGAGGCGGTGGATAATTGCAGGGAAGAACCCCAACATGTTGGAAAATACATGGGGGGAGCGCTTGGGGGCAATTGTAAGTTGTTTGGAAGTGAGAAGAGCTAGTTCGAAGGCTACTAGGAGCCCTGCAATAGTGACAAAGAGTGCGGCCAGCTTAAAGAGGAGGGGCATGGTTATAACAGGTGTTTTAAGGGGGGTTATGTTTGATGTGATAAGCAAGCCTGCAGCAATACTTCCTCATGCCAATCGTTTAATAGGGTTAATAATTGAAGGGCTATTTTCGTTGATTGGGGGTAAAGAGTTAAAACGGGGGGACCCCATAGTGACAAAGTAGATTACTCGGAGGCTGTAGATAGCGGTGAATGAGGTGGCTAGAAGTGTTAAGACGAGGGCTCAGGCGTTTAGGTAAGAGGTGTTTAGTGCTTCAATAATTGCGTCTTTTGAGAAGAAGCCGGCTAGGAAAGGGGTTCCTGTTAGGGCGAGACTCCCAAGGGTGAGGGAGGAAGAGGTGAAAGGGGCTAGTTGATGTATACCCCCTATTTTGCGAATGTCTTGTTCGTCGTTAAGACTATGGATGAGGGAGCCAGAGCAAAGGAAGAGCATGGCTTTGAAGAAAGCGTGTGTACAAATGTGTAGGAATGCCAGTTGTGGTTGATTAAGCCCAAGGGTTACTATCATCAAGCCTAGTTGACTTGACGTAGAAAAGGCCACAATTTTTTTGATATCATTTTGTGTGAGGGCGCATAAAGCCGTAAAGAGGGTGGTTAGTGAGCCTAGACAGAGGCATAGGGTTAGTGCGGTGGGATTCTTTTCTATAAGGGGGCTTAGGCGGATAAGCAGGAAGACTCCCGCCACCACCATTGTGCTGGAGTGCAGTAGGGCGGACACCGGAGTAGGACCTTCCATGGCTGCTGGCAGCCATGGGTGTAGCCCAAATTGAGCCGACTTTCCTGTTGCAGCTAGAATGAGACCAATGAGTGGTAGTGTAAGGTCTTTATTTTCGGCAATGGTGAAGATTTGAGTTATTTCTCAGGAATTAAGGCTTATTGCGAACCAAGCTATTGCTAGTACGAGCCCGATGTCGCCTACGCGGTTGTAAAGGACCGCTTGAAGTGCTGCTGCGTTTGCGTCTGTTCGGCCGTATCATCATCCGATTAAAAGGAAAGACATTATTCCTACCCCCTCCCAGCCAATAAATAGTTGAAATATATTATTGGCGGTGACTAGAATGATTATGGCGATTAGGAATAATAAGAGGTACTTGAAGAATCGGGCGATGTGGGGGTCTGAGTGCATGTATCACAAGGCGAACTCCAGGATGGATCATGTGACGTAAAGGGCGACAGGGGTGAAGATGATTGAGTACAAGTCAAATTTTAGGCTGACGTTGACATCAAAAGTTAGTGAGTTTATTCAGGATCAGGTGGTAATGATAGTTTCTGCCCCCTCATTGAGGAACAAGAAAAGAGGGAGTAAACTGGTGATGAAGGCTATTTTGACGGAGGTTTTGACGTATGTAGAGGGTCAATTAGTTGATAAGGGGTGGGGGGAAAGGGTCATGAGAAGGGGGGTTATGAGTAGGGCAAAGATGATTAGCAGGCTTGTAGTCATAGTTAGTAAGGCGGGGTGCATAGCTACTGCTTGGATTTGCACCAAGAGTCTTTGGTGCCTAAGACCAATGGATGGCTGTTATCCTTCAGGAGCGGTCGAGTGAGCCTTGGGGTTTAACCAAGGGGGTAAAAATTAGCAGTTTTTATTGCTTAGGCCTCTCTCGGTGGGTGAGGGGATTTTAACCCCTATTTTTAGAATCACAATCTAATGCTTTGCTTAAACTACGCCCACAGAAGGTTCAACCTCAGATTAACTCGGGTTTAAGAATGAGGAGGAGGAGTGGGAGAAGGTGAAGGGTTAGGAGAAGATGTTCTCGGGAGTGTGATGGTTCTAGGGAAACCAGGTGATTTGTCAACGGGCCTCGTTGAGTCATTAAAAAAAGGTAGAGAGAGTACCCGGCTGTGATTAGGGTGCCCAGTCCTGTTAACAGCAAGGTTCCGGGGGATCAGTTAAATGTTGAGGTGATAATGATTAGTTCTCCTATAAGGTTGGGCAGGGGGGGGAGAGCGAGGTTCGCCAGGCTGGCGATAAATCATCAGGTTGCCATAAGTGGGAGAAGCATTTGTATTCCTCGAGCAAGAATTATTGTTCGGCTGTTCGTTCGTTCGTAGCTGGTGTTAGCTAGACAGAACAGGGCTGAGGATGTAAGCCCATGGGCGATTATTAAGATTAGAGCCCCCGTAAACCCCCAGGGTGTTTGAATAAGAATACCGGCTGCAACTAAACCCATATGGCTTACTGAGGAATAGGCGATTAATGACTTCAGGTCTGTTTGTCGTAAACAGATTGAGCCTGTCATGATAATGCCTCATAAGGCGAGGGCTATGAAGGGGTAACTTATTTCATTAGTAAGGGGCTCTAAAGTAACTATTAGTCGTATCATTCCGTAGCCTCCCAATTTTAGCAGAACTGCAGCCAGGACTATGGAGCCGGCAATGGGGGCCTCTACGTGGGCTTTGGGGAGTCAAAGGTGGACACCATAAAGGGGCATTTTGACAAGAAAGGCTAATAGGCATCCCGCCCACCATAATTTATCGGCGTACAAGGAAAGGGCGAGAGGGTCTGGGTACTGGATTGTCAGGAGTGATAGGGTTCCGGTGTTGTTTTGGAGTAAGAGAAGGGAGACTAGGAGGGGGAGTGAGCCTGCAAGTGTGTAGAATAGAAAGTAAGTGCCTGCATTCAATCGTTCCGCTTGGTTGCCCCACCGGGTAATGATCAGGAGGGTGGGGATTAGGGTGGCTTCAAACATAACGTAGAATATAACAAGCTCTGTTGCGCTGAATGCCATGATTAGGAAAGTTTGAAGCAAGGTGAGTAGTATGATGAAGGTGCGCTGTCGGCTGAGGGGCTCATTAGTTGTGTGGTTTTGGCTTGCAAGAATTATCAGGGGGAGAAGTCAGCATGATAGAATTAAGAGGGGGGTTGATAAGGGGTCTGTGCCCATAGTAGTGGTGAGGGTGGCCCAGCCTGTTTCTGAGGGCCATTTCATCCATTGAAGGCTAAATAAGGCAATAATAAGGCTGTGTGTTAAGGCTGTTGACCACAATCATTGAGGAGGGGTTAGTCAGGCCGTGGGGACTAGCATTAGGGTTGGGATTAGAATTTTTAGCATTGTAGGATATTCAAGGCTTGGAGTCGGTCGGTGCCATGGGTGCGAGAGGTGGCTACTAGTAATGCTAGGCCAACACTTGCTTCACATGCTGAAAAAGCTAGAAGTAGTATTGGTGAGGGGGTGAAGCTAATCGAACTTAGTTGAAGGGTTCATAGTGAGAGGGCCATATAAAGAGACAGTATTATTCCTTCTAAACACAATAGGGCGGATAATAAGTGGGTGCGATGTAGTGCCAGGCCTATTAGACCGAGGATAAAGGTGGTTGAAAAGGTAAAATGTGTGGGGGTCATTAGGCGGGCGTGGAGTTTAACCACATGTTTTTGAGCCGAAATCAAATGTTTTAATTAGACTAACCGCCGATTCTGCCCATTCTAGGCCCCCTTGAAGTCATTCGTAAATTAGTCCAAGGGTAAGAAGGGTGAGGACAGAGGAGGTTCAGGCGAAGGTGGTTAATGGGTGCTCTAGTTGAACTGCTCAGGGGATGGGGAGGAGGAGGGCAATCTCGAGGTCGAACAGGAGGAATAAGATGGCGATTAAAAAAAAGCGCAGTGAGAAAGGTAATCGGGCTGAGCCCAGCGGGTCAAATCCGCATTCATAGGGTGATAGTTTTTCTGGGTCTGGGTTCATTTGGGGGAGCCAGAATGAGATGATGGCCAGGATGGCTGACAGTGTGGTGGTAATTAGGAGAACACAGGTGAGTAAATTCATTATCTTTTCTTGGGCTCTAACCAAGGCCGGGTGATTGGAAGTCACTCATACTAATTGATACTAAAAAGATAAGATCCTCATCAGTAAATTGAGACATACAAGAATAGTCAAACTACGTCGACAAAGTGTCAGTATCAGGCAGCAGCTTCAAAACCAAAATGGTGTTCTGATGTGAAGTGGTATTGGATTTGTCGGACTAGGCACACCGCAAGAAATGTGGACCCAATAATTACATGGAGCCCATGGAAACCGGTTGCCACGAAGAAGGTAGACCCGTAAACGCCGTCAGCGATTGTGAAGGGGGCTTCATAGTACTCCATGGCTTGTAGAAATGTGAAGTAAAACCCTAAGAGAATAGTGAGTGTAAGGGATTGGATGGCTTGTTTGCGTCCGCCTTCCATGAGACTATGGTGGGCTCAAGTGACTGTAACTCCAGAAGCTAGTAGTACAGCCGTATTAAGGAGGGGGACTTCAAATGGGTCAAGGGTGAGAATTCCAGTAGGAGGCCAGCAGCCCCCTAGCTCAGGAGTGGGGGCGAGGCTGGAGTGGTAGAAGGCTCAGAAAAAGCCCAGGAAAAAGAAGACTTTTGAGGTGATAAAAAGAACTATCCCATAACGCAGGCCTTTTTGGACGGGGGGTGTATGGTGGCCCTGAAATGTTCCTTCTCGAATAATGTCTCGCCATCACTGGAGCATGGTGAGAAGCAAGAGGATAAGGCCCAGGGTTATTAGGATGGTGGAGTCGAAGTGGAATCAGATGGCTAGGCCGGATGTTATCAATAGGGCAGCGATTGCGCCTGTTAGGGGTCATGGGCTTGGGTCTACTATGTGGTATGCGTGTGCTTGGTGGGCCATTAGACGTTTTCTTGTAGGTAAAGGCTTAGAAGTAATACAAACACATATGCCTGAATTATGGCCACGGCGACTTCTAAGAGGGTGAGTAGAAAGAGTAGTACGGCTGTTATTAAAGCCACCGTTGGTATTAGGGGGAGGAGGACGAAGGCTGCTGTGGCAATAAGCTGGATAAGGAGGTGTCCGGCTGTCAGATTAGCAGTAAGACGGACCCCTAAAGCGAGGGGGCGGATAAAAAGGCTGATGGTTTCGATAATAATAAGAATAGGGATAAGAGGGGCGGGGGTTCCTTCTGGGAGGAGGTGGCCTAGTGAGTGTGTGGGTTGGTTTCGCATTCCAATAACTACGGTTGCCAATCAAAGGGGCACTGCCAGTCCCATATTTAAAGAGAGCTGGGTGGTGGGGGTGAAGGTGTACGGTAGCAGGCCTAGTATGTTAAGTGACAATAGGAAGATTATTAAAGATGAGAATATAAGTGCTCATTTGTGCCCCCGGGGGTTAATGGGGAGTAAGAGTTGTAGGGTAAATTGACTAATGAGTCAGCCTTGGAGGGTTAATAAGCGGTTGTTGATTCAACGTGAGGTGGGTGAGGGGAGGAGAGCTCATGGAAGGGTGAGGGCTAATGCTATTAGGGGGACACCTAAGAATACGGGGCTTATGAATTGATCAAAAAAGTTTAGTGCCATTGTCAGTTTCAAGGAAGTGTTTTTGGGGTTTTAGTGGCTTGGGGGCTGGGCTCATTGGTAAATTTGTGGGATAACACTTTGGGCGGAAGAATGATTGTAAGAACCAATCATGTGAACACAAGAATGGCGAATCAGGGGTAGGGGTTTAGTTGTGGCATGTCGCTAGGGGTGATTGGGAGTCACCAATTTTTAGCTTAAAAGGCTAACGCTAGACCCTGTTTAGCTTCTTAGCGAGGCGTCTTCAAGTAAAAGTGAGGATCAGCTCTCAAAGTGTTCGAGGGGGACTGCTTCTACTACGATGGGCATAAAGCTGTGGTTAGCCCCGCAAATCTCTGAACATTGTCCGTAAAATACACCTGGCCGAGATGTGATGAAAGCTGTTTGGTTAAGTCGGCCGGGAACTGCGTCTATTTTGACTCCGAGGGAGGGAACCGCCCATGAGTGGAGGACATCTTCTGCGGAGACAAGCACTCGGATAGGAGACTCTGCTGGGACAACTATTCGATGGTCTGCTTCAAGGAGTCGGAATTGGCCGGGGGCGAGGTCCTGGGTGGGGATTATGTAGGAGTCAAAGCCTAAGTCTTCATAGTCGGTGTACTCATAACTTCAGTACCACTGGTGTCCGACTGCTTTAATTGTCAAGTGGGGGTCATTAACTTCATCTATTAGGTAAAGAATGCGAAGGGAGGGTAGTGCGATAAGGGTTAAAATAATCGCGGGGAGGAGGGTTCAAATAATCTCAATTTCTTGGGAGTCGAGTAGAAACTTGTTTGTTAGCTTTGTGGTGACTATGGCGACAATAATGTAGAGTACTAAGGCACTGATAAGGAATACGATTATTAAGGCATGGTCGTGAAAATGAAGTAACTCTTCTATTACGGGGGATGCTGCGTCTTGGAAACCTAATTGTGAGGGGTGAGCCATATTTAAGATGTGCGAGGGTTTAACTCACGATTTTGTCTTGACAAGGCAGTGTAATACTTTACTAACATCTTATGAAGAAAGTGACAGAGTGGCTATGTGGCTGGCTTGAAACCACCTTATGGGGGTTCAATTCCCTCCTTTCTCGTTAGTTTGATTGTACTCGAACAAACGCAGGCTCTTCAAATGTGTGGTACGGGGGAGGGCAGCCGTGCAGCCATTCAACATTTGTCACGGTTATTTCGATGGATGCAATTTCTCGTTTAGCAGCAAATGCCTCTCATAGGATAAAGAGGAACATAATGACGGCGACCAGGGAGATTAGGGATCCGATAGAGGAGACGGCGTTTCATAGTGTGTAGGCATCTGGGTAGTCTGAATATCGACGAGGCATGCCGGCCAGGCCTAGGAAGTGCTGGGGGAAGAATGTGAGGTTTACGCCTGCGAATATCACGCCGAAATGGACTTTTGTCCAAGTACTGTGCAGAGTGTAGCCTGTGAATAGGGGGAATCAGTGTACAAAGCCTGCTATAATGGCAAAAACAGCCCCCATGGACAGGACATAGTGGAAGTGTGCTACAACATAGTATGTGTCGTGTAGAACAATGTCGAGGGAGGAGTTTGCTAATACAATACCGGTTAAGCCCCCGACCGTAAAGAGGAAAATAAAGCCCAAGGCCCAGAGTAGGGGGGTTTCTCATTTGATAGCCCCTCCGTGGAGGGTGGCTAACCAGCTGAATACTTTAACCCCCGTTGGGATGGCAATAATTATTGTGGCCGAAGTGAAGTAGGCTCGTGTGTCTACGTCCATGCCCACTGTAAACATGTGGTGAGCCCACACGATAAATCCTAGAAGACCGATTGCCATTATTGCTCAAACCATACCCATGTAGCCAAAGGGTTCTTTTTTCCCTGCGTAATAGGCCACAATGTGGGAGATTATGCCGAAGCCCGGAAGGATGAGGATGTAGACTTCTGGGTGCCCGAAGAACCAGAATAGGTGTTGGTAGAGGATTGGGTCCCCCCCTCCTGCGGGGTCAAAGAAGGTTGTGTTAAGGTTGCGGTCTGTTAGTAGCATGGTGATTCCAGCTGCTAGAACTGGGAGGGCTAAAAGAAGTAGCACGGCAGTAATTAGTACGGCTCAGACAAAGAGAGGTGTCTGGTACTGGGAGATTGAGGGGGGTTTTATATTAATGATGGTGGTGATAAAATTAATGGCCCCGAGAATTGAGGAGATACCCGCTAAATGGAGGGAGAAGATTGTCAGGTCTACAGAGGCTCCTGCGTGGGCGAGGTTACCCGCGAGGGGCGGGTAAACGGTCCAACCAGTCCCGGCCCCCGCTTCAACCCCAGAAGAAGCGAGGAGGAGTAGAAAAGAGGGGGGCAGGAGTCAAAAACTCATGTTGTTCATTCGAGGGAAAGCCATGTCTGGGGCCCCGATTATTAAGGGCACCAGTCAGTTGCCGAAGCCTCCGATCATGACGGGTATTACTATGAAGAAGATTATAACGAAAGCATGGGCTGTGACGATTACATTATAAATTTGGTCGTCTCCTAGCAGGGCTCCTGGTTGACTAAGTTCAGCTCGGATGAGCAGACTTAGTGCAGTGCCCACTATCCCGGCTCATGCACCAAATACTAAATATAGGGTGCCGATATCTTTATGGTTTGTTGAGAAAAATCAGCGAGTGATTGCCACAGGTAAGGTGGCTGAGTAAGCGGTGGATTGTAGTCCCACACACAGGGGTTTGAGCCCCCTTCTTACCAAGCCCCGAGGTGTTTGGCACATAAGATTGCAAATCTTAAGGAGCACATTGACGTTTGCCGGGGCTTTCCCCCGCCTCTTGCCTCCTGAAAGGAGGCGGGGGAAAGTAGATGGATGCTCGCTGGTTTGGGCGCCTAGCTGTTAACTAGGAAATTGTAGGATCGAGGCCTTCTCATCTAGTGAAGGCTTTAGCTTAATTAAAGTGTCTGTTTTGCATACAGGAGATGTGAGTTAGTGTCTTGCAAGTCTTATCAGGAGTTAGGGGGTTTTCACCCCTACTTGGGGCTTTGAAGGCCCCGGGTCTAATATGTTAACCTAAACTTCTACCGGGCTGCGAGGGCTAAGAGGGCGGGAAGGATGGGAAGTAGTATTAGGGAGCAGGCAGAGAAGATGCTCAAGGGGAATGTTAGTCGGGGTGTATGGAACCGCCAGGGGGCGCTTCCGGAGATGTTGTTGGGGGAAATGGTTAGTGCTACGGCGTAGGAGAGTCGTAGGTAGAAGTATAGGCTGAGGAGGGCTGATAGTGCGACTACGGTTGCTGCAGGGGCCAGATCTTGTTTTGTTAATTCTTGAAGGATCATTCATTTTGGGCCGAAGCCTGTGAGAGGGGGTAAGCCTCCCAGGGATAACATAATAAGGGGGGTAAGAGCCGTAAGTGGTGGGGACTTAGATCAGGAGATTGCGAGCATATTAATGGATGTTGAATTATTGGCCTTGAATAAGTTAAAGGCAGAGAATGTTAATACTATGTAGGTGAGTAAGGTAATTAGAGCTAAGGACGGGGAGTATTGGAGGATGAGGATCATTCAACCCAGATGGGCGATTGAGGAGTAGGCCAAGATTTTCCGGAGCTGAGTTTGGTTAAGACCGCCTCAGCCGCCCACGAGGGTTGAAAGAATTGCGAGGGCGGAAAGGATGGTTGAGTTTTGCGAGGGTATTTGTACTAAGAGGGCGAACGGGGCTAGTTTTTGTCAGGTGGACAGGATTAGGCCCGTGCTAAGGTCTAGGCCTTGGAGCACTTCAGGAAGTCACGTGTGCAGGGGGGCGAGCCCAATTTTTAGTGCAAGTGCTATTGTAACTAGTGTAACTGGCAGGGGGTGGGACAGCTGATCGATGGCTCATTGGCCGGTTAGTCAGGCGTTTGTGGAGCTGGCGAAGAGGATTATGGCTGCTGCGGTGGCTTGGGTAAGAAAATATTTGGTGGAGGCCTCCACTGAGCGGGGGTGATGGTGTTGTGCTATAAGAGGAAGGATGGCCAGGGTATTAATTTCTAGGCCTATTCATGCCAGCAGTCAGTGGGAGCTTATAAATGTAATCATTGTGCCTAAGCCTAGGCTGAAGATCAGGGCAGAGAGGATGTAGGGGTTCATTAGTAAAGGGAGGGGTTTAACCTGCATTTTTGGGGTATGGGCCCAAAAGCTTATTTAGCTTACTTTACTTTAGGAAGTGGTGTAGTGGAAGCACCAAGAGTTTTGATCTCTTTGGGGGGGTTCAAGTCCCTTCTTTCTAAGGAGCTGGGGGGATTTTAACCCCCATAGTGCACTCTATCAAAGTGGTCCTTAACGTTCAGGCACAGGTCCTTAAAGTTGGGGCGGGAGTCCGGCAAGTGCAACGGGCAGGGATAAGTGTCAGATGACCATGGCTAGTGTGAGGGGGAGGAAATTTTTTCAAATGAGATGCATCAGTTGGTCGTAGCGGAATCGGGGGTATGAGGCTCGGACTCACAGGAAAAGGACGGAGAGGATTGTTGCTTTGATTATAAGGCTGGTGGCAGCTAATACCGGGAGCGAGGGGATGTGGGATGCACCTAAGAAAAGGGTGGCAGAGAGTGTATTTATTAGGAGGATGTTGGCATATTCTGCAAGGAAAAAAAGGGCGAAAGGGCCCCCTGCATACTCTACGTTAAAGCCTGAGACTAGTTCAGACTCTCCTTCTGTTAGGTCAAAGGGTGCGCGGTTAGTTTCTGCCAGGGTGGAGGTGTACCACATTACTGCCAGGGGCCATGCTGGAATAATTAACCAGGTAGCTTCTTGTGTAACACCGAATGCTTGAAGGGTGAAGTCTCCGGTAAAGATGATGGATGCGAGGAGAATCAGCCCCAGGCTTACTTCATAAGAGATAGTTTGGGCTACGGCCCGGAGGGCCCCAATTAGCGCATATTTTGAGTTTGAGGCCCACCCTGAGCCAAGAATGGAGTAAACTGCGAGGCTTGATAATGCGAGAATAAATAAGATGCTTAAGTTGATGTTGACGACAGGGTAGGGCATAGGGATTGGGGCTCAGAGCGTGAGTGCGAGGGTAAGTGCAAGTATCGGGGCTAGTAGGAATAGGACGGGGGATGCAGTGGAGGGGCGTACTGGTTCTTTAATGAATAATTTTAGTCCGTCAGCAATTGGCTGAAGTAGGCCGTAAGGGCCTACAATATTGGGCCCCTTGCGGAGTTGTATGTATCCTAAAACTTTTCGTTCGACGAGGGTCAGGAATGCTACTGCGAGGAGGACTGGGACGACATAGGTCAAGGGGTTGATGATGTGTGTGAACAGGGCAGTAGCCATAGTCAAGGAGAGGACTTGAACCCCTGTTTAAAGGGCTTAGGCCTTTTGCATTGTCCGGGCTCTGCCACCTTAACATGCCGTTATTTACGGGTAGGGGGCATGCCCCGCTACCTGTTTTAGATGTCTTCATTAGGTTGGGGTGAGGCTTACTTTAAGCATTGGCCCCTCCTTCTCGGTCCTTTCGTACTGGGGAAGATCATACCATAGATAGAAACTGACCTGGATTACTCCGGTCTGAACTCAGATCACGTAGGATTTTAATCGTTGAACAAACGAACCCTTAACAGCGGCTGCACCGTTAGGACATCCTGATCCAACATCGAGGTCGTAAACCCCCTTGTCGATAGGGACTCTGAAAGAGGATTGCGCTGTTATCCCTAGGGTAACTCGGTTCGTTGATCGGCTTTGCCGGGTCCAAAGGCCAAATGTTTTGAAACGTAGAGTTGATGCTCTTGGTTTTAAGGTTTTAACCTATTCCTCACGGGGGTTCAGTTTTACCCCGCGGTCGCCCCAACCAAAGACATTCGGGCAAGACTTACTTGGTTTATTCTTTTAGTTTGAGGTTCTTAATGTAAGTTGCTCGTTCATCTAAAGCTCCATAGGGTCTTCTCGTCTTATGTTGTTATGCCCGCTTCTGCACGGGGAGATCAATTTCATTGACTTGGAGAAGGAGACAGTTAAGCCCTCGTCGTGCCATTCATACAGGTCTTTATTTAAAAGACAAGTGATTGCGCTACCTTCGCACGGTCAAAATACCGCGGCCGTTAAACACATGGTCACAGGGCAGGCGGGACCTCTTATTTTGGTTGGACAAGAGGCGATGTTTTTGGTAAACAGGCGAGGCTTAGTATGTTTGCCGAGTTCCTTCTTTTCCGTTTAGTCTTTCCTTGTCAGCACTCTAGTGTGGGGTCAACGGTGTGGGGGTGATGGGTTTTCTTGTTTGATTCGTTTCACTGCCCTCTGGCTTTGGGGCCGTTATTTTTCGGTGTGGGTTCGTTCCGAGTTACACTTGTGGTGGGAGAAGGGCTTAGCCTTCTTATTACTCATATTAGCATAGTCCCTCCCTCGGGAGTTGTGGGATGGCCTGATAGTTTTAGGGGGCTAAGAGAGGTTATCTGAATTTGTGGGGGGTGTTGATGCTTGAGCTTTAACGCTTTCTTATATGGTGGCTGCTTTTAGGCCCACTGAGGCATTAAACCTTGGTATGTATGATCTGTACCCTCCTGAAAAAGTTGTATCCTATGTCAAAAGAGCTGTACCCCTTTTGACTAACTCTGTTTACTTCTCTTGGTCGTTACGGTTGTATTGGCTGAAGGGGGAAGTAAGTAGGCTGAACTTCTATCCATTTCTCAGGCAACCAGCTATAATCTAGTTCGGTAGGTTTATCACCTCTACTCGGAGTTCTTCCCAGTCTTTTGCCACAGACACGGGTTTGCCCAATTAAGGCTGACTCGGAGTAGCTCACTTGATTTCGGGGGCTCAAACTTAAGGGCTCTTTGCTTGATGCTTACTTGCTAAATCATGATGCAAAAGGTACGAGGGTAAAGCTCTGCTTCTATTTACTTGGATGAGCTATTTCATTTCTCTTTCATCTTTCCCTTGCGGTACTTGTTCTATAGCTCCGGGCTCCTTTTCTGTCTCCCATACTTAGGGGGGAAAATGGTTTGTTTCGTTGTTTGTAGTGCTTAAGGGGGTACAAATATTTTTATATTGCTTTGTGGCTGGGGGCTAGTTTTGAGGTGTCAGGGCAGTCCAGGTTGCATGGACGACTCCTCGGTGTAAGAGAGGTGCTTTACTTTCTTAGCCATGCCCTGTGTTCCAAGTGCACCTTCCGGTACACTTACCATGTTACGACTTGCCTCCCCTTTAGTATATTAAGGTATTAGTTATTGGAAGTTTAAATTAGGGGAGAGTGACGGGCGGTGTGTGCGCGCTTCAGGGCCAGTTTCAAAAGGACACTCTATTTCCTTTTTACTGCTAAATCCTCCTTTAGATAAATGTTTTCAATAGATCATTCGTTGTTCGTCAGTAGACGAATGTAGCCCATTTCTTCCCCTCCCATCTACTACACCTCGACCTGACGTTTAAGGCTGTGCCAGTTGTGCTCACGATAAGACCCTCACAGGGTAAGCTGACGACGGCGGTATATAGGCGGGAATGACAAGGGAGGGTGAGGTTTAACGGGGATTATCAGTTCTAGAACAGGCTCCTCTAGGGGGGTCTAAAGCACCGCCAAGTCCTTTGGGTTTCAAGTTGGTACTTGTAGTACCCGGGCGGATGTGGGGGTAAGTTATTATCAAGGTTTACGGCTACGCATAGTGGGGTATCTAATCCCAGTTTGTTTCGTAGCTTTCGTGGGCTCAGAAATATTAAAGCCACTTTCGTAGTAGTTCTTCGTACCTTCGGATGCGTATAACAGCCTTGAAGAGCTTTAGCTTTAATTCCTTTATGTCCTAACCACTCTTTACGCCGGATTCTGTCATCTTGGGCCTCTCGTATAACCGCGGTGGCTGGCACGAGTTTTACCGGCCCTCTTAGCTTTAACTAAGTCAAGTTTGCACTTATGGCTTAATGTTCATCACTGCTGAACTCCCTTGGGGGTGTGGCTAAGCAAGGTGTCGTGGGCTACAGTAGTGTGCCTGATACCCGCCCCTTGGTCTCATAAGAGGGTTAAGGGCATCCTCACGGGAGCGCGGATACTTGCATGTGTAAGTCTAGCTTCAGGCGACAGCAAAGTTAGGACCAAGCCTTTGTGCTTTCGGAACTTTCTAAGGTTCTTCTTAACAGCTTCAGTGCCATGCTTTAGTTTTAAGCTACGAAAAC